CAAACATTGAAAAAAGCCGTGCCTGAAGGTTCACAAGCAGCTGAATCTTTATTACGGAAGGGCTTATTGGATGCAATTGTACCACGTAATCCTTTAAAAGGTGTTGTGAGTGAGTTATTTCAGCTCCATGCTTTTTTTCCTTTGAACAAAAATGAAATCAAATAGAACAGTTAGTTTATCAGAATTAAACGAAAACCCTGAAAAATTTTTCTTTCGAATCATTTTTTTATCGATATTCTTGTTTACTACTCAGTAAACCTTTATCAACAAAATAAAAAGTTAATTTTTGCTTTCGGGAAGTTCAAATTAGACTAGAAAAATTAAACAAAGTTTTTTCCTCTCTTGCTTGCATATGTATAGATAATTCAAATAGAGATATAGATCTATAGAGAGTCTTGCATCTTTTTGCATTTCCCGAAAATTCCCTGTTGTTGGATCAGATTCCAATCAATTTTGTAGAAATTAAAATTTTATATTTTAATGGAATAAAATTTTTTCTTTATTAATGACTATTACAAGTAGAAGACAAAAAGAACAAAAAGAATAATAAATCTAACAGGGAGATTATGATAATACATCTATTTGATTTTGAAAGATTAATAAGTCCATTTATTTAGTTTGGCGTTTCTTGGACCTATTTTTTTATTCTATTTCTAGTAGGTTCTATTCTATATATTTCTATTAGGTTGTATATTAGTATTAGATATATATTTACTTAAAGATACTTAGTATAATTATATAATATATATAATAGAAATAATAAAAATACAAGATATTCTAAGATATCTTTAGAATTCAGAATATAACAATAACAGGTACAAATATTAAATTGAGGTACCCCATTTTATGACAACTTTCAACAACTTACCCTCTATTTTTGTGCCTTTAGTAGGCCTAGTCTTTCCGGCACTTGCAATGGCTTCTTTATTTCTTCATATTCAAAAAAATAAGATTTTTTAGATCGGATGAGACCGAATTGTATCACTCCCCTTTTTTTTTTTTAAACGTCGATTTGATAAGACCCATTTGGTAGAATATTGTATAACACATAGATTCCTACAAACATAACTAAAAAAAGCTTTTATGCATGTGTAACCATATTATATGGGGTAACTCAATTTGCGCTCTTTTGAAAAATGGATCATCATCAGACCGCTGTATGAAATTCAAGTCAATGTATTTATTTGTATGTATATAGTTATAGGGGATCATATAAAGGAAGGAGATTTTATTATTTTAGATATAAACAATTATATGAATTACTCCTAAGGTAAAGGTTCACAACAAAATAGTTATAGTTGATGAGAGTTACTTTGAAAACAAAAAAAGGAAAGTCATATTTTCTCAATTCCAAAAAATTGTATAACTGGATCTAATATATATGAGTTGGCGATCAGAATCTCTATGGATAGAATTTATAACGGGGTCTCGAAAAACAAGTAATTTCTGCTGGGCCTTTATCCTATTTTTAGGTTCATTGGGATTCTTATTGGTTGGAACTTCCAGTTATCTTGGTAGAAATTTTATATCGTTAGTTGCGTCTCAGCAAATCATTTTTTTTCCACAAGGGATTGTGATGTCTTTCTATGGGATCGCGGGTCTCTTTATTAGTTGCTATTTGTGGTGCACTATTTTGTGGAATGTGGGTAGTGGTTATGATCTTTTCGACCGAAAAGAAGGGATAGTACGTATTTTTCGTTGGGGATTTCCTGGAAAAAGCCGTCGCATCTTTTTACGATTCCTTATGAAAGATATTCAGTCCATCAGAATCGAAGTTAAGGAGGGTGTTTCTGCTCGGCGTGTCCTTTATATGGAAATTCGAGGTCAAGGGGCTATTCCTTTAATTCGTACTGATGAGAATTTTACTACACGCGAAATTGAGCAAAAAGCTGCTGAATTGGCTTATTTCTTGCGTGTACCAATTGAAGTATTTTGAAATGAATTCATTTTTCAAATTTAAAGACTAAAAACTTTGGCAGTAGGAAGAAAAAACTAAAGAATTGCTTTCTTTTTTTTTCAATTGAACATTCATCTATTCTTTTATGCTCGTTTTTTTTTGTTATATTTGATAGAAAAGAAAGGGAGTTTATTCGTCTCGAAAATAGAATCATATTTTTTATTTAAAAAAAGTTAAAAAGTTCTGTTAGTATTGATCGAAAAAAGGGGGAATACCATCCTGGAAATCCAATTTTTTCTTGATTCAAATTGGAAGTGTATTCTGAGTCTATTTCTGTATTCTTTCTAGATTCAAAGCAAAGACTAAGTATTGAATAAAAAGAAAAAGATAAAAGGGATTATAGGCTCAATACATTCTATTCGAATAGGCTCAATATATTCTATTCGAATTAGAATAGAAACTCATGCTCGATAGAAATAGTAGATCTAATAGAATCAACAAATGCGGTAGGTTCATTAACAATTCACAGATTCAAAATGGCAAAAAAGAACGCATTCATTCCTTTTTTTTATTTTACATCTATAGTCTTTTTGCCCTGGTTGATCTCTCTCTGCTGTAATAAAAGTTTGAAAACTTGGATTACTAATTGGTGGAATACTAGACAATGCGAAACTTTCTTGAATGATATTCAAGAAAAAAGTGTTCTAGAAAAATTCATACAATTAGAGGAACTATTCCAGCTGGATGAAATGATAAAGGAATACCCCGAAACCGATTTACAACAATTTCGTCTAGGAATCCACAAAGAAACGATCCAATTCATCAAGATACACAATGAGTATCGTATCCATACAATCTTGCACTTCTCGACAAATCTAATATCTTTCGTTATTCTAAGTGGTTATTCCTTTTGGGGTAAGGAAAAGCTTTTTATTCTCAATTCTTGGGTTCAAGAATTCCTATATAATTTAAGTGATACAATTAAAGCTTTTTCGATTCTTTTATTAACTGATTTATGTATCGGATTCCATTCGCCTCACGGTTGGGAACTAATGATTGGTTATATTTACAAAGATTTTGGGTTTGCTCATTATGAGCAAATTTTATCCGGTCTAGTTTCTACCTTTCCAGTCATTCTTGATACAATTTTTAAATATTGGATCTTTCGTTATTTAAATCGTGTATCTCCGTCACTTGTAGTGATTTATCATGCAATAAATGACTAAAAAAAGATTCACTGATCCAATTCTAATCTTTCTTACTTTATACATCATAACCAAATCAAAGTCGTATTTACTTTACTCTTTTTTACCCACGAGGGATTCCTTGTATATTTCAACAAAAAAATTTTCTTTTTTCAGTAAATGTAAATAGCAGAATTGTGGCTAGGGAAGTATATTATCGACCTACCTAACTTTATTGTAGAAATTTTCGGGATAAATGATTGGACCATGCAAACTAGAAATACCTTTTCTTGGATAAGGGAAGAGATTACTCGCTCCATATCTGTCTCACTCATGATATATATAATAACTTGGGCATCCATTTCAAGTGCATATCCAATTTTTGCCCAGCAGAATTATGAAAATCCACGAGAGGCAACTGGGCGTATTGTATGTGCCAATTGCCATTTAGCTAGTAAGCCCGTGGATATTGAGGTTCCACAAGCGGTACTTCCTGATACTGTATTTGAAGCAGTTGTTAAAATTCCTTATGATATGCAGCTAAAACAAGTTCTAGCTAATGGTAAAAAAGGAGCTTTGAATGTGGGAGCTGTTCTTATTTTACCGGAGGGGTTTGAATTAGCCCCCCCCGATCGTATTTCACCCGAGATGAAAGAAAAGATAGGAAATCTGTCTTTTCAGAATTATCGCCCCAATAAAAAAAATATTCTTGTGATAGGTCCTGTTCCTGGTCAAAAATATAGTGAAATAACCTTTCCTATTCTTGCCCCAGACCCTGCTACTAATAAAGATGTTCACTTCTTAAAATATCCTATATACGTAGGTGGAAACAGGGGAAGGGGTCAGATTTATCCTGATGGTAGCAAAAGTAACAATACAGTTTATAATGCTACGGCAGGAGGGATAATAAGCAAAATTTTACGAAAAGAAAAAGGGGGATACGAAATAACCATAGTGGATGCATCGAATGAACGCCAAGTAATTGATATTATCCCTCGAGGCCTAGAACTTCTTGTTTCAGAGGGCGAATCCATTAAACTCGATCAACCATTAACGAGTAATCCTAATGTGGGTGGATTTGGTCAGGGGGATGCGGAAATAGTACTTCAAGATCCATTACGTGTCCAAGGCCTTTTGTTCTTCTTAGGATCGGTTGTTTTGGCACAAATCTTTTTGGTTCTTAAAAAGAAACAGTTTGAGAAGGTTCAATTATCCGAAATGAATTTTTAGATCTGTCTATTTAGTTTTATCAAATTCGTAAAAAAGAAAGAACCAAAAAAATTATCAAAAGCCTTTTTGCCTCTCTTTAGACTTTCTATTCCTTTTCGACCAGGTGTCAGGAATTACTTGTCTGATAGTCCTAATCCTAGTATGTATATTAATAAGAATTCACTTTACCCCCTTTTCTTTCTTTTTCAATACAAATTTTTATTGAAAAATGGGAGGGGGTGTGATGTAACTCTGTCGTTAGTGACCAATTGAAATTGATAGAATGTATCAATAATCAAGAGTTTTTTGTATTAGAATGGAAAAATTTGACTAGATACTAAAATAAGATAAGGAAAGCAAGCGCAGAAAAAAAAAAAGGAACTATAAATCGGCGAAACAACAAATTTTAGGGACTATAGGGAGTATTAGTTGTCTTGCGAGTCTTCGACACAAGAAAAGGATGTCTAAAATTCCTTTTCTTGTGTCGATCTTGTCATTCTTAATTGCATTCGTTAAAAAATCCTATTCTTAGTTTACATATACATTACTGTTTCTATATACATAACGTTTTAATATATATATATAGTATATATAATTATTTATTAATAGTATAATAGTGGTTACTTTTTGTAGTTTTAGTTATTTTTATTTCAATTTTGATGAAATACTAACTAAATGAAATACTAAATAAATAAAAAATAAGAAAAAAC